GAATGATTTAATGGAAGAAAAATTCGCCTCTTTTTCCGGAATTGCAACTACCCGTTGCAAAGAGTTCGGTTCTAAGTCTAAGTAAAGACTCAATACCCAAGTCGGCTTACAAAGTTGATCATGAGATCATAAAGTGCTTTCTGGGTCGTCTCAGACTTTACGATTACTATCTTATCGCCAAAATAGTTGGCGATACATACACAAAAGGTTTACTTGTTACTAATTTAGTCTAACCGATATTTATTATTTATTTAAATTTAATTTTTCTTTAGATCTCTTGTTTCACTCCGATAGTATTATCGATCATATCAATGCAGAGGAAATGAATGCATTTCCATACTATTTAATTTTATGTATAAGTACGAAATTAAGTAAGTGAAATAGATAAAGATTCTCTTTTATTTTATCTATTTCACTTACTTATACTAGATCTTACGGAGCCTGCTCATGTACACCACGATTCATTCGGATCTGATCATAGAAAAGATTCTCTTCAAGCAAACCAGCCTATCTTCTGTATCTGTACCTATCTTCTGTATCTGTATAGGGGTTACGCGGTGGTTGGAACAAAGACACATTGGGTTGTGAATTCCAATGTGGCAGACATATATCTACACAGACCAATCAATAGTTCAAGTCACACACTCCCATAATCCATTTTCTCTTCGGAAAATTCCCCTCAACCTCACAATATTATTTATTTGGCACGATTTGTTGAAGTGAAGGGAAATATCCAAAACCATGTCTTATTAGTTTCAATAATCCATACTTGTAGCAATAAAATCCTATTATTCCTTCTCTAAGTGATAAATCATTGATTACAAATATCTATATAGATATTTTCTCTATAAAGGACCCGAAATACCCTGTTTACGTATCATTGGAAAATGCATTAACATAAATACAGCAGTAAGAAGCGGCAATACAAAAGTGTGTAAACTATAAAAACGAGTCAAGGTGGATTGTCCCACACTAGCGCTTCCGCGCAATAATTCTACCAAAGGCGATCCTATTACAGGAATAGCCTCAGGTACACCTGTTACAATTTTTACCGCCCAATAGCCGATTTGGTCCCGAGGTAAGGAATAACCAGTTACGCCAAAAGATGCGGTCAATACTGCCAGAACCACACCTGTAACCCAAGTTAATTCACGAGGTTTTTTAAATCCACCGGTGAGATACACACGAAAAACATGTAGAATCATCATTAGGACCATCATACTTGCTGACCATCGATGAACTGATCGGATTAACCAACCAAAGTTAGCTTCCGTCATTATGTATTGAACAGAGGCAAAAGCTTCAGTAACGGTCGGACGGTAGTAAAAAGTCATAGCAAACCCCGTAGCTACTTGTACTAAAAAACAAGTAAGCGTAATCCCCCCTAAACAATAAAATATATTGACATGTGGAGGAACATATTTACTAGTTATATCATCCGCAATTGCCTGAATCTCGAGACGTTCTTCGAACCAATCATAGACTTTATTGAGATAGGTTAAAATCCCCCTCTTAGAGCCGTATATGAAACTTTCATCTCGTACAGCTCAAGCAAAAACACCCAAATAAAAATAATAATCGGATATGTAATAGAAAGTTTGAAACTTCTTAATCTCCGATTCAATCTTCTCTAAAAGAAGAAAAAAACCCGAAAGCTCTTCTTTGTGGTGATAATACCAAAATATCAAGTTGGCTCAATCGTCTTTATGTTAATCCTTACAGGCCTCTTGAATCCTCTCTTTACCTATATTCTTTTTCTTTAATTTGTTTTTGTCTCTAATGTGGCTTTTTTCCTTTCTTTATTATTGAATTGATAGGAATTCTCTTGTTAAGACCCTATGAATCGATTAAAACCTCAGATTCAGACTAGAACCACGATGATTCAATAAAAAATCAATAAGTTAAGCCAAGGATTCCCTGAGTAAGAACCATTGGATCATCACGTATTCCATGAATTAGATAAAATGACTAAAAAAAACGAAAGATTTTTCTTTTTTTTTTCAAACTGTTTGAAATTTTTTTGGAGTCCGGGCGCGAGGTCAAATATTAAGTATGAATCATAGTTCAAATATTTCTTAATCTAGTTCATATAGTTCGTGTTACAGATACTCGAATAAATATCCGACGAAGTCGAACCATCTCTATCAAGGTGACAGACCTATTCTCTGTTACTATCAATAGAATCAATTCTAACAAGTCACACACTCATATTCCGGAAATACAGAAAGAAAAAAATTCCACGATCGAACTACCAAAATAGAAATAGAATAGGCCAGAAATCCCAGTTCTAACTGATTAATTTTTTATTCAAAAGCTAGGACTTTGTGGTTCTTATAGATTTAATTCATTGAAATTCCATCCAACAAAACGGAAGAATTATAAATCTCCAAAATAATAGATAGAAATACCGCAAATAGAGCCATTGCGACACCCATCAAAGGAGTCGTTCCCCACCCAGGAGCTACTTTACCATATTCCGAATTCAATGGTTTTAATAAAC